AAACACTAATAAAAATTCATATTCAGATACATAAGAATTATACAGGAGCTGAAATAGTCGTTTATTTTTTTTTGAAAAAACGTAAATAGGTTTATTCGTAGTAATAAATCTATTCCCATTATGATATTCATGGAGAAAGAATCGCAATAAATGCAAAGAAGGAACATCTTGGATCCACCGTTGAAGAATTTGAACCAAGACTTCCAGGTGGACAGGATAGGGTATTAGTAGATCTAACACATAATTTATGTGCGAAATTTTGTCCTCTAAAAAAGGAAATGTTGAATGAATAGATCGTAAATTTTGATATTTTTTTATTTCTTTTTCTTCTAGGGAAGGTAATGGAATTTCCAAAATAACTGCAAATCCTTCAGATACTATTTTAAAAAAAAAGGGAGAATATAAATTTTTGTTGTGCCCATCAAATCTATTTTGGCTAGAATTTTTAATCGAAGAAATCCAACAATTCTGTTGATAGATTCGAGTAATTAAACGTTTCACAAGTACGGAACTAGATTTATTGTCATAACCAAAAATTTCCATGGGTTCATAAAAAATCGAACCATTTAAACCATGATCATGAGCAAGTGTGTAAATATACTCCTGAAATAGAAGCGGATATAGGAAGTGTTGTTGCCGAGATCTATCTTTTTTTAAATATCCTTGTAATTCTTGCATTTACATTTATCCACTTGAAAGAGAGAAAGTGGTACATGTCTGGGGTTGTCGAATGATACATAGTGCAATATGGTCAGAACAGGGTATATAGTATATATATAATATAATAATATAAATATACTATATAGTATATAGATAGTATATACTCAAAATACTATATAGTACGAAAAAAGATATACCCCCGAGACTGAGAGCCCAATCGATGGATCTCGTTCTTCTCTTTTTCTATCCAATTGGTTTATGTTATAAAATTCTAATTACAAGAGAGTAAAAAAAATCCTTTATTTTTGCAACCCAGTTGCTCTTTTGATTTTGGAAAAAATTATATTCTCTTTATCAGTATACTCTTTCTTATACACATCCGTCTCCAATCCATAAGAGAGAATAGTTAGGATTCAAAAAAAAAAGAATCAATGGTCCAGAACCCTTTCCCGCATCAGGCACTAATAAAATTTTAACGTCTAATTAGATCGGGTAATTATTCAAATTAAGAACATAAGCTCGTTGCTTTTTGTTTTACCAGAATTGGAGCCATAGGACTCTATCCATTTATTCACTAGACCAAACAAAAAATCTGTCCCCTTCCAAAAACCAAAACAATATTTTGTAATGATCCAGTAAGGATCAACTCAAAGTTCTATTTGAATAGTTAATCAAATGAATTTATTCATTTGATTAACTATTCAATTTATATTTTAATACGACATGCTGTTTTTTCCTTCATTACCTTTCAGGATCAGTCGTGGTCTTATAGACTCTACCAATAGTCTGGACGAATTCGTTGCTTCATCCAAATGTGTAAAAGATCCTAGTCGCACTTAAAAGCCGAGTACTCTACCATTGAGTTAGCAACCCAGATAAATAATGTAGTGTAGATACGATCGAAATTAAAGAAATAAATTGGGTTGCACCGCGGAGGACCCCGTCAAACTTTAAAATGGAACTAGCAACAAATCAAATCTAAACATAAAATAAAGATTTTATGATCCATAATTTTTAAAATTTATAAACACCAAAATATCAAAGGGAACAGGTTGGATTAAAAAACAATGGATTAAAAATCCAATATAGATTTCAAGATTGACACCCATTTTTATCTTGGTCCATTTTTTGTTAAGAAAAAAAGTATTTTACGTACAGTAAATGCGGCAAACCCGTCATTTGACTTAAGTAAAGGAAAAAATAAATCCGAGGTAGGGATAAACGGATCCGTTTATCTACGATCCAATTATATTCGTTCGATACAACATTGTCAATATGAATGTTGATAAAATTCATTAAGGAAATAAAGGAAGGCCTTGTGTTGGATTGACACAACATAAATAATAAATTTTAACAGAAAAATAAGGAAAAGGATTTTTCGGAGAAGGATCGGCAAAGATCCCATTTTTGAACCCCATATGAGTGAAACACATTTCTAAAAAAAAAATAAAACGAGTTTAAAGAATCTCCGACTTCAGGTCAGGGTTGGAAAACATATTTTCGTTCATTACTTAATTTGATCCCTAATTCAATCAACAAGTCGACGCAATCCCAATAAGTATCTAAAAATTTGTAGCAGATATCTTATTCACTAAAGAGATACAAATTTTCATCATGTCCAATTTAATTCTCAATTGTTTAATTTAAAACATAAATAGATTGAGAATAAAGTTTATTTGTTTTCATGTGTATGGAAAAGAAAAGATATCGTCTAAGGTAAAATGAAGGTCATTATTCTTTCTTTCATCTGAAAGAGAAAATAAGGACTCCTCTAATTATTCTTTTTTCCTATCTATCATATTTATTACATTACAATATACAAAGAACAATTGTTACCCTAAGTAATTATGTATATTTAAGGAATCACAGATATATATATATATATATATCTTTTTTCCCTTAACGAATCTCCTTCGTTTTATACATATTTTTTTCTTTTTAATGTTGGATACGATATGATCCAATTGGTCGTTTCTGATAGACACAACCTGGGACGAAAGGATTCGAACCTCCGAATAACGGGACCAAAACCCGCTGCCTTACCGCTTGGCCACGCCCCATTTCGATTTCTATTCCACACTAATAAAACTATTATTAATATTGCTTATTCGTCAATTCCAGCTCAAATACATATGGATAGGATATATTGTTGCTAGGATTCGACACATGTATATATAGAATCCAAAAAATGTAATTGATCATTACATGGAATTCAATTAAAATATTGTATGAAAGTACAATTCCTTGTATTCTCGTTTGAGAATTGAAAAAGGGATAAGATATTTGGTTTTGGAAAGTTCAAATAAAAGGGAGATTTTTTAGACCTTACTTTTGAATTTTGACCTTATATTATAAAAATAACCCAATCAAATTATCTAATCTACAAGAACAAAATGTTTCTTATGCTTAATATCTTTAGTTTAATCGGTATCTGTATTAATTCTGCCTTTTATTCAAGTAGTTTTTTCTTCGCAAAATTGCCCGAGGCTTATGCCTTTTTCAACCCAATCATAGACGTTATGCCCATCATACCTCTACTCTTTTTTCTCTTAGCCTTTGTTTGGCAAGCTGCTGTAAGTTTTCGATGAAATCTTTAAGACTTTCCTAAATTCATTATTTTTTATCAAAAAAAATGAAATTAATAAGATTGGATAAGTCTTATATTATATTACGGACCTTTGATTGATTCAAAAATAGAAATTTTTTCTATTAAATAATTGCAGCAATTAATTTTGCTCCATTTATTTTCTTGTTCTGACCTTCCAGTGAACAAAGACTCAGAATCTTATTACAAATAAAGTAGTAAAAATTACTTTTTTAAAGAAAACACTTATATATATATATATTTTAATTTTATTTTTTTGAAGTGTCATGTCAAAACTAAAAATAGCGTATGTGGTGAAAAAAATAAAAATAGGTAATCTATTCCCCCTTTCACAAATAAAAATAAATAAAAATGATCTTATCTTGGAGATTGTGTAATGCTTACTCTCAAACTATTCGTTTATACAGTAGTGATTTTTTTTGTTTCTCTCTTCATCTTTGGATTCTTGTCTAACGATCCAGGACGTAATCCTGGACGTGAAGAATAAACATAATCGATTTTTCGTTTTTTATTGTTTTTTTTGAATTCTTTTTTTTCTATATATATATATTTTTTTTAAGTGATTGAGATTTTTTTTTTATTCGAAAGTATCAAGCGATCAAACGGAGCGGGGAGAGAGGGATTCGAACCCTCGGTACAAATAACTTGTACAACGGATTAGCAATCCGCCGCTTTAGTCCACTCAGCCATCTCTCCGAATTAAAAAATTTACGATTTTTTATGTGATATGACACGTGAATTTGAAGTAAAGATTGATCAAAAAAACCCTTGTTTTTCCTTCCTTACTTATTATAAGGATATATAAAATTATAAGGATATATAAAAATAACAATATATAAACTAATATATAAAATTAAAAGATAATATATAAAAAGATAAGATATCCAAAAAAATAAGCAATTCAATTTATATGTTGATTTTGTACAAAAAGTTTATTCCCCCGGCCCAATAAAGTACTGGAGTACTGGCCGGGTCATTACTTATTTTTTTGTTCCAACAAATCAATTATTTATAGATCAAAAAATTTAATCACGATTTGATATAAAATCGTAAATACTTGTTAGTAAAGCAGTAATAAGGTCAATTTACATCTCCATTTCTATGATATGGTGGAGGTGTCATTTCTTATTATTAATAATTTATATTTTATTATTACTTTTTTTATATCTAAATTTAATTACTTTAAAAGGTGGAATAAAAAACACATATGGGCATATATATATAAAATAAACAATAAACTCAACTATTAAACATACATATTCATAATATTTAGAATTTATTCTAAATAATGCATTATCAGTATAACATTAGAAATAGCTCATTTACTTCTTCTTCGGAACGGAACTGTCAGTAATTACTTTCCAGCAAACGAAAAGTATAATTATAACTTTATTATATTCTTTAAATAAGATACACTTTTTACTCTTCACCTTTTTTTTCTTAAAATTGACGGCGGGTCGAAATACAATACACGTCAACGCTATAATTTTAATGCTATCTTGATTGTGTCTCACTCCTTTGTTCGACAAACAGTCTTCTATTTATATACAATATATAAAAGAGTAGCGGGTATAGTTTAGTGGTAAAAGTGTGATTCGTTATATTAATAACTTAAATAGTTAAGGGGTCTTTCCATTTTTTTAGATTCCGAACAAAAACTTTATTTTTTTAGGTTTAATCCTTTACCTCTCAAGGGCATATTGGAGGAAATATATACATTCTCGCGATTTGTATC